CAATATCCGTTTCACATCTTCCATGCAAAAATGTTCAATTTTTAGAAGATCTTCTTGACTGTTATTCAAAAGGTCCAATAATGTATGTATATTGGACTTTTTAAGACAGTTATAGGTCTTGGAAGGCAATTCTGATTGATCAATAAAAATACATTTCAACGCCATTTTTTTTTTGTTTTTCCTTATATTAGCGATAGCGAATTCATCATGAAAGGTAAAAAGAGCTAAAGGGACCCCGTTTGCACTGTCCTCTAAATGGATTTCCCGCTCTTCCGCATGTAGAAAGGGAATAAATAAATCAATCAAATTGCGGGAAGCTTCATAAAGTGCTTCCTTAGGAGTTAAACTTCCATTTGTCCATATTTCTAGAAAGAGTATCTCTTGTTTTTCATTCCCATTTCCGTAAGAATGAATACTATGATTTGCATTTCGAACAGGCATGAATACTGCATCTATCGAATAACTTCCATCTTCGTCGTTATTGGGGGTTTTCATACTATATCCGCGATCTCTCTCGATTTGTAATTTAATACACAAATCAACCCGTTCCGTCAGGTTAGCTATATGCTGCGTAGCATCAACTATTTCGACAGAAGGTGGTAAAATGATATCTTGAGCAGTTACATATCTAGGACCCCTGACGCAAATAGATGCGTCGAGAGTTCCATACAGATTACTTCTCAATACAATTTCTTTCAAATTCATTACAATTTCATGTACTGATTCTTCAATACCGACTATCGTTGAAAATTCATGAGGCACCTTCTCAGATTTTACACGTGTAATACATGTTCCTTCTATTTCTCCAAGTAAAGCTCTTCGCATCGCGATACCTATCATATCTGCTTGACCTTTCATAAGCGGGGACAGAATGAAACGGCTATAATAAAGGCGCTTACTGTCTATTCTTGATTCAACGCACTTCCACCGCGGTGCGCCAGTGGCTACTGCTATTTCCTCTCGAACCATGCTAATATTATTGATCTTATTTTTGAATCATTATTTATTTCTCTTGAAATCTGTTTAATTCTGATTTCTACACACGCCTTTTTTTAGGGGGCCTACATCCATTATGTGGCATTGGGGTTACATCACGTACGAAACTTAAAAGTAGACCACTTCTGCGAATGGCCCGCAATGCTGCATCTCTTCCGAGACCAGGACCTTTTATCATGACTTCTGCTCGTTGCATACCCTGATCTACTACTGTACGAATAGCATTTCCCGCAGCGGTTTGGGCTGCAAAAGGTGTCCCTCTTCTGGTACCCTTGAATCCACAAGTACCGGCGGAGGACCAAGAAACGACTCGACCTCGTACATCTGTAACAGTCACAATGGTATTGTTAAAACTCGCTTGAACATGAATAACCCCTTTTGGTATTCTACGTCCAGCCTTACGTGAACCAATACGCCCACTTCTACGTGAACCAATCCTTGGTATAGGTTTTGTCATATATATATTTTTTCATCTTATCTTATTAAGTATGAGTCAGAAATATACGGATATATCCATTTCATATTAAAGCGAATACTTTATTTGTATTTGTACATCGGATTCCTTGAAGAGTCCCTTTTAGAAAGATTATCCTTGTCTCTGTTTATGTCTCGGGTTGGAACAAATTACTAAAATTCGTCCACGTCTACGAATCAAACGACATTTTTCACAAATTTTACGAACGGAGGCTCTGATTTTCATATTTTTTTTTCCTTACCTTAATTCCGAATCTATTCTTTGGAAGAAAATAAGTCTCTTGAAATTTGGAACTCGAATCGGATCCCCACGCCCACGAAAGAAATGTTTAAAAGAGTGCCTAATCGTTCGAATCTTTGTTGCGAAGTCTATAAATTATACGTCCTCTGGTTGAATCATAACGACTTACTTCGATTTTGACTCTATCCCCTGGCAATATCCGTATAAAACTGCGCCGGATTCTCCCTGAAACATAACCTAGGATTAAATCCTCATTATCTAAACGAACCCGGAACATACCATTGGGAAGTGATTCAGTAATTAAACCTTCATGAATCAATTTTTGTTCTTTCATTCCAGGCAACCTCCTTGAAGTATCAACTAATGGAGGAGGGGTAATATTAGACAACTAGCCCTTCTTCCCCTTTTCAGAAATCGGAAGTTGCGGATCCAATTCAGACACCTGAGCAGAGGGATTACCATATATAACACAAAATTTCTCCTCCAATGCCTTCTAGCCGAGCTTCACGATCTGTCATTACCCCTCGAGACGTAGAAAGAATGACAATCCCCATTCCGCCTAAAATTCTAGGTATTTTTTGATAGTTGGAATAGATTCGTAAACCCGGCCGGCTGATACGCTTTAAATTTAAAATAGTTCTAGATGTTACTTTCCTATTCCTTCTATGTCGTAGGGTTGAAACCAAGAAATTTTTCCGATTTTCTCGATGTTTCCTAACGTTTTCAATAAAGCCCTCTCGTAAAAGTATTCTAACTATGTTTTCGGTCATATTTGTAGATGCTATTCGAACCGTTCCTTTTTTATCCATATGAGCATTTCTTATCGAAGTTATTATATCAGCAATAGTGTCCCTACCCATGACAAACTAGAATTATTATTGCCTCTTATTTAAAATATAATCAACATGTTTTCTTTTTTTTTTTTTATTCCCTTTTTATTATTTTTTAAAGAATTTTTAAAGAATGAATAAAGAAAGAATAAATAAGGGGAAAGTGAAGGGGTACGCGTGAGAAGGGGATATGCATGAGACATCATTTCCATAATTGATCCATTTTAGATATCCTATTTGATTATATATCATGATCTCATCGACTAGTATTTATAATACCTCAGGAGCTAATGAAACTATCTTAGTAAAATTCAATTGTCTCAATTCCCGAGCGATCGCTCCAAAAACTCGGGTTCCTTTTGGATTTCCTTCTTGATCAATGACAACTGCTGCGTTGTCATCATATCGTATTATCATACCGTTGTCACGTTTAAGTTCTTTACATGTACGTACAATCACAGCCCGAATTACTTCGGATCTTTCTAGAGGCATATTTGGCACCGCTTCTTTGATTACAGCAACAATAATATCACCAATATTAGCATATCGCCGATTACTAGCTCCTAAGATTCGAATACACATCAATTCTCGAGCTCCGCTGTTGTCCGCTACATTCAAATAGGTTTGAGTTTGAATCATATAATTTGTTTTATCTGTTATTTTGATGCAAAGGGCGCAGGAAAAAAGAAAGAAATATTTTTTGTCCAGAAATCGAAATTTGAAAAAAAAAAAAAAGAAAGTAATTCTCGTTTTTCTTCACTATTTTTTTTGTTTCAACAGCCTTATCCTGCAATAACGAATTGAGTTTGTATAGGCATTTTTGACGCAGCTATTGAAATCGCGGCTCTAGCTACAGTTTCTGATATTCCCCCGATCTCATAAAGTATTCGGCCCGGTTTAACGACGGATACCCAATATTCAGGGGATCCTTTACCCGAACCCATACGGGTTTCTGCGGGTCTTACTGTAACGGGCTTATCGGGAAATATACGTACCCATATTTTTCCCCCGCGCCGCGCATACCGTGCCATAGCCCGTCGGCCTGCTTCTATTTGCCTAGATGTAATCCAAGCGGATTCAAGTGCTTGAAGAGCGTATCTACCGAAACAAATACGATTGCCTCGATAAGATATTCCCTTCATCCTTCCTCTATGTTGTTTACGGAATCTGGTTCTTTTTGGGTTATAGTTGACGGGTATTTTTCCAACCCCATCCCTACTGCAGAACTGGACATGAGAGTTTCTTCTCATCCAGCTCCTCGCGAGCAAAATGCTCGATTGTATTTCTTCTATTTAATCAATAAGACGCTAAATCCTGCTATTTATTGATTTACTTAAAATCTTGCATTTTTTTATTTGTTATACATCTGAAAATAGAGAGTCTGTATGTACATACAGATAGACATAGACTTTTATAAGACGTCTGGTTCGATTTATAGAATAATCTCTTTCATTTTTATACCGAATCCTTGTTTTGTTTGTTTTAACCTTTTATCGAATTGGCTCGGCCGAACAAAAAATCGGGCAATCCAATAAGCTATTCTTCGCGGGCGAATATTAACTCTTTTTTACGCCTCATTCGTAAGGTAAATCCACGACCTCGCAGAAAAATGAATTGGCTCCCGGTTGGTTTCGCCATCCCACCCAATGAATCATTAGGATTCTATTTACAAATAAATCCTCTGCAGTCACAGGTTCCGTCGTTCCCACTGCTTCTCTATTAATGGCTAGGCCTGAATTATGCAGTGGAGCTTTCAATGTTAATGAAATTCATTTCCGAGTCAATCTTCCCAGTCTCTATTGACTTTAGGCTCTCTATTTATTCGAGTTCTCCTATCCTATGAACTGGATGATTGATCGAATTTTTATCCATATAAATGGAATTTAATGCTTTCTTACACTGCTTTTTCTTTTTTTATGAGATGATTCGTAGGCCATACATATTGGAATCCTATATCATTGATATTTTACTGATATCTTTCTCTCACCTTTCCATTTATCGGCATTCTTCTATTCTATTGTGATTCACAATACATAATTAGATTGCGTTTTCTTTTTTTATTTGATAGAAATCCATTTTATTTGATAGAAATCAATAATGTAGTTGCTACAACTATATGAAGTGTCAATCATATAGTGACTGCATATAGTGACTGATTTCTCGGATCTCGATAATACGAAGCAATGAGCTGGTTATTAGTTCTCTAGTTGTTATTAGTTAGGGACCCCGCCGGTATGTTTATTGTTTTTTTAATCCCAACCCTAAAGAAAAACCAACGAGTCGCACACTAAGCATAGCAATTCTTCCAAAAGATAAATGAAATTTTTATTCAACCCTATAGAATTAAGAATTAGAATGACTTATTTTTTTTTAAGATAAAAACAATGAAACGGTTTTCGTTTTTTCTTCTATCGGGGTTCTATTATTTTATTTCTCATCCAAAAATATCCAAATTTTAA